TTCTTGTTCGGAAAAATAGTTGAACCAATTCCGGGAATTCCGTATTCAAGTCAATGATGCATTACATTAATTATATTCATAAAAATTTTTATAAAATAATAAAAATCTCAAAATATTGAATTCTATTTTTTTCTTATTTCTTATTAATTTAATAAAAAAATAAAGTAAAAGCGGGTAGCGGGAATCGAACCCGCATCGTTAGCTTGGAAGGCTAGGGGTTATAGTCGACGTTGATTCATCATTTTTAACGTCTCTAATTCAAAACTGAACGTGAAACTTTGGTTTCATTCGGCTCCTTTATGGAAGATGTATAAATTCCTATATTAAGACATGAACGAAAAAAAAAATTCCACCCATAACATCTATGTCAGCTTTTCTGTCTGAATGTATTCAGAACAACCCGCTTTCTAGACGATCCCTATAGAAAAGAGGGGGATTATATTATAACAACCTTTCTAGTTACTTCGTTCTCTATTTCTATGTGAGAGAATCCTTAGGAAAAGCATTTTGTTTCTACCGAGCTAAAACAATTTGTCGATGTCTCTAGTAAACCAAAGTCATTGTTTAATAGCCATTTTGCTTCAATTTCCGTAATACAAATTCCAAATTAAAGATTTAGTTACGATTAGAAAGCCACTTTCTATCTTTATCCATGGATCCTTTACTTATACTTATTCAATTAGAAGTATTGATCTAATTAAAAAAAAAAATTATGTTTCGTAATCTCATAATCCAATTTTTCAATTTTGAATTGATTCTTGGATACAAATCACGAGAATGTATATTCTTCCTCGAATTTTTCATTGAGAGGTAAAGGATTAAATCCTTTTAAGAAATAAAGTTTTTGGTCGGAATGAAATATTAATCAAACCGAAAGACCCCTTAACTATATAAAGGATTATAGAACGAATCACACTTTTACCACTAAACTATACCCGCTACAATCCGATTATTGTATATAAATGAACCTTTTGTCGAACAAGAAAATGGGTCGTAATAAAAAGTTAAAAGAGTAAAAAGAAAGGATAGGATCATAAAATAATCATGAAAATTAGAGCGTTTACGTGTTGTATCAGAGAACCCAATGAGATTCGGAAAAGAGAATTCATTAAATTTCAATAACTAAAACTAAATAACAAGTGTTTTTTTGCCGGAGGTTTTTGACCTAGACGTCTCGACAAAACTACTTAAGCCATAACATACATGAAAATGTATTGTGCAAGAATCCACAGCTCCCTTTTTGTTATTTATTTACTTTACTAAAATAAAAGGAATAAAGAAAATAAAGAATAAATATAAAAAATTAAGATAAGAAACGACACTTTGATTCGATATCATTTGATTCTATATCATAGAAATCAAAAGAGTTTTTTTTTTTCCAATCGTAATAACAAGCAAGTATTTTAGTTTTCAAATAAAAAAAAAATGATTTATGATTCGTTGGAACAATAAATGGCGGGCCCGGCCTGGTCAGTACTTAGCCGGGCCGTGGAACTAAAAAGCACTCTCGGATGAAAAAAAAATATTATGAAGGGCTCTTTCAATCCTTATTTTTTATAATGTAACATAGTATTATCCTTTTTCAATTGGGAGGAGAGATGGCTGAGTGGACTAAAGCGTCGGATTGCTAATCCGTTGTACGAGTTTTTCGTACCGAGGGTTCGAATCCCTCTCTTTCCGTTTTTGTTGATGACTTGGTATTTTCTTTCGAATTTTTCGCGAGCTCTTTTTATTTTTAATAGTTAAAAATGTGTAATAGATAAAATCCTACTAAGAACATTTAAAAATCAAGCAAGGAAAACAAAAACCTTATCTTTTATTCTTCACGTCCAGGATTACGTCCTGGATCATTAGACAGGAATCCGAAAATAAAGAGAGAAACAAAGAATATCACTACCGTGTAAACAAATAGTTTGAGAGTAAGCATTACATAATCTCCAAGATTTTTTTTAGTAAAAAAGAGAATAGATTCTCCGTTTTTATACCGCATACCCTACTATTTTTATTTTTTATTTTGACACCAAGAAATAAAGTGGGGTGATCCAGATTTTTCGCGGTTGTACAAGAATTTCAATATTTGAATTGAGGGTGTAAGACTTATCTGATCTTATCAATTCTTTTCTTTGAATTTTTTTTTTTTTCAATAAATCATGAATTTGTCTAGACATTATTAAATTAAAGATATCATCGAAAACTTACAGCAGCTTGCCAAACAAAGGCTAAGAGAAAAAAAAACAGAGGTATTACTGGCATAACATCTACGATTGGATTTAAAAAAGCGTAGGCCTCGGGCAATTTGGCGACGAAAAAACTACTTGAATAAAGAGCAGAATTAAGACAGATACAGATCAAACTAAATATATTAAGCATAACAAACATTTTGTTCTTGAGGATAATTGTATTTTATTTATTTTGATTGAGTTATTAATAAATTGAGTTTTTTATTATTTTATTATTATAAATATGTTATTATTCATAGATGTTATTATTCATAGAAAAGAAAAATGAATAAAAAGAAAATAAGATAGACCAAAAAACTTTCTTTGATTTGAACTCACCCAATCAAAAATCCTTCAATTCTCAAATCAAAAGAGAATAGAATAAACCATACTTTCATACAATATCTTAATTGAATTATATGTAATGATCAATAAATTCTGTTTAATTCTACGTCTACATGTATAAAAATTCTAGTAATCTATTTTATAGATAATAGATATTTAGACTTGAGTTGACGAACAACCAGTACCAATATTAGTGTTTATTAGTGTCGACTAGAAATGGGGCGTGGCCAAGTGGTAAGGCAACGGGTTTTGGTCCCGCTATTCGGAGGTTCGAATCCTTCCGTCCCAGAACATACCTGACCCACGATCATTTTATTAATCTATAATTTTATTAATCTATAATAAAAAATAAAATATATATCTATATCATAATCTATATCATAATAAAATATATCAAAATAAAGATTGTCTTTTCGACCAGTCTTCCGTTTAAGAGTATAATATTGTTATAGAATGTGATTCTTATTTCTTTTTTTTTTTTTTTTTTTATTATTAATCATATCTTTTTCACAAATTTAATCGAGTTCAAATAACACGCATATGAAACGAAATTTTTATTTGTTAAATATTACTGATTTTACAATATGAAATACGAAAAAATAACAACCTAAATCTTCAATCTTTCCTTACATCAGTCTTTTTTTTTATTAATCATTGATGGTTTAATCCAATATGGATTTATCTTTCTCTTAATGATGATAAAAAGCGAATGGTACTTACTGTAAAACCTTATGCAAATAATGATATAGGGTAGGAAACTATTCAATCAATTAAATCTTTTTAATGATTTCTTATGAGTTCTTAGTACTCTAAGAAGTGTGAAATTGTTGAATTTATCCTATCACGTTACTTGAAGATAGAGATTCAAAATAACTTGTTTATTCGTGTTTATTTATTCATGTTATGTTAGTTATAATAAAAAAAAATTATAAACAATGGGGTTAAATTGATTGAATTCTTGTTGAGACTTCGTCATACATTATCCATTCTTCATATAGAAGAAAAAAGTATATATTATTATGTACCGACCGAACCGATGATTATTCACGATTCCATAATTGAATCAATTACATACTGGTTCCAAACTGAAGGAATGTTATGGTAAAACTTCGTTTAAAACGATGTGGCAGAAAGCAACGTGCGACTTGAAGGACATGATCAGCTGTGGATTCTTACATCCACCACTTTTTTATATTATATAGGAACGAAAGTGCTCTTGGCTCGACATCATTTGTTCTGTTCCACTGGAACCCTCATTTTTGAGAGTGTTGCCATGTAAATAGTACACGATGGAGCTCGAGTAGAACGTATTGATTAATTTCTCAAGGGCAAGAATCTAAGGTTAGTATCGATCAATAAATTGGAACAACTTCGTAAGTATATTTTAGATATATAAATCTAAAGGATCCAATTCGATAAAATTTAAAAGTTAATTTTGTTTGGAATTGGTAAAACTCTTTTGATCAAATCAAAAGTAAAGTGTATTACGTAGGAATCAACCATTCATATGATTCTTTGATAGAAAGAAATCAAAAAAAATGGTATGTTGCTGCCGTTTTGAAACGATTTAAAGATCACCGAAGTAATGTCTAAACCCAATGATTCAAGGCAAAGATAAAGATCCTGGAACAAGGAAATACCGTTTTCAATTGTCTCAACAACCAGATCATATTTAAGAATCAAAATAGATTCTAAAGGAGACAGACAAAAAGGGTTAGAGACCACTCAATAAATTTAATACCTAAAAGGTTTCTTTTGAGTTATTTGAGAGTTATTCAACTTGAGTTATGAGGATACAAATAATTTTTTTTTTTGGGGGGGGGGGGAAGACTAAGAAAAAGTATTTAAACTAAAATCAATAATATAATGAATTTGATGATTTTATGGATCTATTTGATATTATGATTCTATACATAGACATAATTTAGAATTTTCTCGAGCCGTACGAGGAGAAAACTTCTTATACGTTTCTAGGGGGGGGGGAGTATTGTTCATCTATCCCAATGAGCCATTTATCGAATCGTTGCAATTGATGTTCGATCCCGACGAGAGGGAAGAGATCTTCGTAAAGTGGGTTTTTATGACCCGATAAAGAATCAAATCTATTTAAATGTTCCTGCTATTCTATATTTCCTTGAAAAAGGTGCTCAACCTACAGGAACTGTTCATGATATTTCAAAAAGGGCGGGGGTTTTTACGGAACTTCGCCCTAATCAACAAATAAAATTCAATTAATGAAATAAAAAAAATGTGGATGATTTGTATATAGCCTTGTATAACCTTTTTGTTTCTTTGCTATTTCCTCTTTTGTTCTATTTATATCATACTAAATTTATTATTGTTACTATAAAAGAGTGTCTTTTATAACGACAAAAATCTATTTATATTTTATTGATATAAATTTTATTGATATATATAAAATAGATAGAAAAAGATTAAGTGAATAAATAAATGAAGTAATCGGGTCTATAAATATAAAATTTTGAGATTACTGTCAATGAGTTAAGGAACAAATAAAAAAACACAAAGGATTTCACTTGCTTATTTTAGTGAATAAACCTCATTTTTTTACTTAATTTTTTTTTCCACCAATATTGTATCAATGTTGTGTTGTATAGAAATATTATATATAGTGCCAATCCAACACAAGTCCTTAGTTTTTTTTTTTTTCTTATTTTTTCTTATAACTTATAATTCTAATTGATTGAAATTGGAATTGTTAGTTAGATTTATAAATTGTTTTTTCTTTTGTATTCTTTTCTCAACATTCATATTGACAACAGTGTATCAAATAAATATAATCCGATCGTGGATAAAAGGATCCATTTATATCTCCGTCCCATAGCTTTTATTTCATTCAAATAATGGGTTCTTGTATTTTCTGTGATACAAGAAGTCTTTTTTTGATTAAGATTAAACTCAATAAAATCTATATATACTATCTCAATAAAATCTATATATACTATAGAATTAATGGATGTATTTTTTAATATTTTACTTTATCCCTATTTTTATCTGAGAATTTTTTCATCGGATCTGCTCATTTTTATTATGTTCAGAATCTAATCAATTAGAATTTAAAAAATTTGTGCTATTTTAATGTTTTGATTGGTTTGGATTGCGTTGTGCAATTCAATCTTTTTTTTTATTGAGATTCCGATTGTATCTACACATTCTAATTATTTTATTTGGGTTGCTAACTCAACGGTAGAGTACTCGGCTTTTAAGTGCGGCTAGCATCTTTTACACATTTGTATGAAGCAAAAGATTCGTCCATACCATCGGTAGAGTTTGTAAGACCACGACTGATCCTGAAAGGAATGAATGGAAAAAGCAGCATGTCGTATCAATGGATAATTCTAAGAATATTTCATTCTTACCGAATAGGTCCAAAACCTTATTAAAATTGTTTGAATTCTTGTCGTGTAATAAAAAAAATGAATTTGGTCGAGTGAATAAATGGGTAGAGCCCTACTACGGTTCCAATTATAGGGAAACAAAAAGTAATGAGCTTCTGTTCTTAATTTTTGAATGATTACCCGATCTAATTAGACGTTAAAAATATATTAGTGCTTAATACGGGAAAAACTTTTCCCATGAGTGGATTATAAATTTCTTATGAGTCCTAATTATTAGCTATTACCCATTATGGGGTATAGATAAATGTGTAGAAGAAGGCAGTATATTGATAAAGATTTTTCAAAATCAAAAGAGCGATTGGATTGAAAAAATAAAGGACTTCTAACCATCTTGTTACCCTAGAATGAACATAAATCAATTAGATGGAAAAAGAGAGGCTAGAGAGTCTGTTGATGAGTCTTACTTGTTCCGAGGTATTTTCTTACTATAATACCTTGTTTTGACTGTATCGTACTATGTATCATTTGATAACCCAATAAATCACCTATTTCTTTTCTTGTTCACATTAAAAATGGAAGAATTTCAAGGATATTTAGAACTAGATAGATATCAGCAACATGACTTCCTATACCCACTTATCTTTCGGGAGTATATTTATGCACTTGCTCATGATCATGGTTTAAATAGATCGATTTTGTTGGATAATGTAGGTTATGACACTAAATATAGTTTACTAATTATAAAACGTTTAATTAGTCGAATGTATCAACAGAATCATTTGATAATTTCCGCTAATGATTCTAACCAAAAAAAATTTTTTGGGTACAACAAAAATTTGTATTCTCAAATGATGTCGGAGGGATTTGCAGTCATTGTGGAAATTCCGTTTTCCCTACGATTAGTATCTTCCTTAGAGGCGACAGAAATCGTAAAATCTTATAATTTACGATCAATTCATTCAATATTTCCTTTTTTAGAGGACAAATTCCCACATTTAAATTATGTATCAGATGTACTAATACCCTACCCCATTCATCTGGAAATCTTGGTCCAAACCCTTCGCTATTGGGTGAAAGATCCCTCTTCTTTACATTTATTACGACTCTTTCTTCACGAGTATTATAATTGGAATAGTCTTATTACTCCAAAAAAAATTATTTTTTCAAAAAGTAATCCACGATTATTCTTGCTCCTATATAATTCTCATGTATGTGAATACGAATCCATTTTACTTTTTCTTCGTAATCAATCTTCTCATTTACGATTAACCTCTTCTGGTATCTTTTTTGAGCGAATACATTTCTATGAAAAAAAAAAATATCCTGTAGAAGAAGTCTTCGTTAATGATTTTCCGGCCGCCATCTTATGGTTCTTCAAGGATCCTTTTATGCATTATGTTAGATATCAAGGAAAATCTATTCTGTCTTCGAAGGATACCCCTCTTCTGATGAATAAGTGGAAATATTATCTTGTCAATTTATGGCAATGTCATTCTTATGTGTGGTCTCAACCAGGAAGGATTTATATAAACCAATTATCCAAGCATTCCCTTGATTTTTTGGGTTATTTTTCAAGT